CGTGAGCGCTAGGTCGATGAAATATCTTATCCTTCTCTTTCATCTTTTAAAGTATCAATTCATATGGAATTGGACACATATCTATATGATATGAATAGATATAGATATCGGGGTTCAATAACCAATTATCTTTTCATCCATGATTGGCATGAATATAACCATACCGATAGATTGGTATTGATGATATTGGTTGGGCCGAGCTGGATTTGAACCAGCGTAGGCATATTGCCAACGGATTTACAGTCCGTCCCCATTAACCACTCGGGCATCGACCCAGGAACAAGAAAGTAATTGAAAGTCTTTAGGTCAAGATACCAAACGAATGGATATCCTATTTCATGGTACCCCTAGGGGAAGTCTAATCCCCGTTGCCTCCTTGAAAGAGAGATGTCCTGGTCCACTAGACGATAGGGGCTACCAATCATTATGATATGAAAGTTCCCTGGAAGTTGTCAATAGTATGGCCAGAATTATGAAAAATATTCTTATTGGTCTCCTTCCTTTTTGAAATAAAAAATTTTGTATTTCATTACTATTTAATGTATAAAGAAATAATAATAAAATGAAAGGACAAAAAAATTTTCTAAGCATTGGTATGCGTTGGGTGAAAGGCTGCAAGACTATAGCTGTCAGATATTGTGCTGTCTCTATATATCGTATGTATTCATACGGGTTGCAGTGACTGTGGGTTATAGGAACCTGACTGAGAAAATAAACAAAAAAAAAACATAGAAAAAAGTACTTCCTATTGGTTGGACAAAAGATCGATTCGTATGTTACAATTGGATCGTGGCGGGTATAGCTTAGTGGTAAAAGTGTGATTTGTTACATTATCAACTCGAATAATTGAAGGATCTTTGATCAATCTAAAGCTCTATTTCCAGATAGGTTAAAAACCTCCCCTATGAATACTATCCATCCGAGATGGAAGAGTTCATGTATGACACTGATATACTTTACGTTCCCATATTAGAGTATAGTGCTTCACTTCTTTCCATTAAAACAAATGCCCGTTGGTGTCCCAAAAGTTCCTTTCCGAGCCCCTGGAGATGAAGATGCAAATTGGGTCGACTTATACAACCGACTTTATCGAGAGAGATTACTTTTTTTGGCTCAGGATATAAATCACGAGATTGCAAATCAACTCATGGGTCTCATGGTATATTTGAGTGCAGAAGATGCAAATAAAGATATGTTCTCATTTCTCAACTGTCCCGGTGGATCAGTAATACCGGGAGTAGGTATTTTCGATGTTATGCAAATAATAGTACCAGATGTACATACAATATGCATGGGGGTAGCTGCTTCAATGGGATCTTTCATCCTAATCGGGGGAGAAATTACTAAACGTATAGCATTACCTCACGCTAGGGTTATGATCCACCAACCTGCTAGTACCTATTATGACGGACCGGCCGCAGATTTTCATAACGAATCGAAACACGTAACGATGCTTCGCGATTACATAACAAAATGTTATATAGAAAGAACGGGCACCCCCGGAGAGGTCATTCAACGGGACCTGAACAGAGATGTTTTTATGTCAGCAACAGAAACCCCAAGCTTATGGCATTGTTGATGCCGTAGCGGAAGGTTGATCTCGTAGCGGAAGATCTTCTTTTTAATTGATTTTTCAAATGACCTGTAAACTGTAATTTGATCTCTTTGTTTCCCTTTCAAAAAAAAAAAAGGAAAGGGAAAGTGATTGATTTAATAATCACCTGATATGGTTAGGATCGATCCGAACCAGTCGATTCCGCATACAATCCAGCCAGAATGCCCACTATTCAACAACTTATTAGAAATGCAAGACAGCCAATAGAGAATAGAAAAAAATCTCCTGCTCTTCGAGGATGTCCTCAGCGTAGAGGAGTATGTGCTAGGGTGTATGTGCGACTCGTTTGGATCAGAAGCTGAAACAGACTGGGAAATTATTATAACGGAATAAAAGAAGAAGTTTCCCGCTGTAACCAAGTACAGATCCATCATCTAACCTTACCGGGGATGAAATTTATGGTTTCCATTGGTGCAAATCCAATCACCTTGATGTGGGATGAAAAGCAATTCCTCATTGGTAGCGAATGGTCATCAATCCATTGAGCGGGGAAATCATGCAAATTGAAGAAGCATAAAGTTTATGCTCATATTGCTGCGAGAACGGAACAACAGGGTCAGCTACCTGGCCAACCCCAGAATTACACGTCGTTACTGTATGAATAGATCTTGTAATGAGAGTATTTATTACTTGATGATTCAAGGGTAGAGCTGGAGATGGTAAACTGTACAAGTTACCGATAACATACTCATCTCATATTTCGGAAATGAATAAGAGGCTCCGGCGTATAGAGAGGACCTTACCGTTGGAGAAAGAACCATAGAAACGATGAAACCCATGATTGATTTTTTCTCATTCTCAGTACAAGGTCCCAGCCCTTGCCTACCTGGAAGATGCCTATCCAAAGGGAATTATGGTTGGGAAGGTTGCAGTAGCAAAAGCCATTGGAACTTTTCTTTTCTAAATAAGAAGAATCAGTGTTATTCTCAATGGACCAAACAAATGACTAACCGAGAAAAAGATTAGCGATTCATGAGAGTAAACTGCAATGACCAGAGTGAAACGTGGATATATAGCTCGAAAACGTCGGAAAAAGATTCTTGCATTTGTATCAGGCTCTCGAGGGGCCCATTCGAAACTTTTTCGAACTGCTAACCAACGGAAAGCTAGAGCCTTAGTTTCCGCCCACCGAGATAGAGGTAAACGCAAGAGAGATCTTCGTCGTTTGTGGATTACTCGGATCAATGCAGCAGCCCGTGCCAATGGAGTCTCTTATAACAGATTAATCCAATATTTGTACAAGAGGCAGTTGCTTCCAAATCGTAAAACACTTGCACAAATAGCTGTATTAGATAGTAATTGCTTTTCCACCATCTTGAAGAACTTATCGTGTGATGAAATAGGTTAGGTATAGATGAAAGAAATAGGTAAAGATGGAATGGATAGAACAGCTTCTCCCGGAGAATTCCCTCCGGGAAGGTCGAAACATTACATTTTCAAATTTTTCAATATTTTATTGGAAATGAACGAAACGAAAAGAATTCAATCCAATTCTTTTCCAAGAATGAAATCCTATCGACTTTTTCGACAATAGACTCAAGATCTGTATCTTTATCAAACAGATATCCAACTCCGATTTTATTAAGGAGTAGGTTTATTTCTATGAAATTAGTTTTCATTATAAAGAAAAGGTAACAAAGATAGAATACGAGCTCGTTTAATAGCGTTAGTCATTAGACGTTGTTGTTTTGAGGTTAATCTATTCACTCGACCGGATAATATTTTTCCTTGCTCGCTAATAAATCGACTAATTAGGCTCATATTTTTATAATCGATCCGATCTCCCGACCCAATTGGTGACAAATGTCTACGAATTGGTGTCAAATGTCTACGAAAAGATCGCTTGGGTTTATCCATAGTTTGTTTCATGAACCTTTTTAATACTATTTATTCCAAATCTTTCAAAATCTCGTTCCATTAAAGATCTTGTTTAAATACCATTTCTTTTTATATCTGTGATCTATTCCTATCCCTGGGTAGGAGTAGTACGTTTAATCTCTTTTTTTTATCTCTCCGTGAATGGTATGCTTGTAACAATAGGGACAAAATTTATTTGATTCCAATCGAATAGGTGTATTGCGTCGATTTTTACGAGTCGTATATCTAGAAATCCCCGGGAATCTTTTATAAACACTATCTTGGGTACAACTAGTGCACTCCAAAGTAATTGTTACTCTTACATCTCCGCTCTTGGCCATAAACTTACTCTGGATATTGGGTCTACTTTGCTTTTCGATCTGAAAAATAAAGAGGAAAAAGGGATAGAAGTTGATAGCCGGAGATCCCACGATGAAACATTTGAAAGTAAAAAAATCCTTGATCAGGAGTTTTCAGTTGTACTTACAAAATTGAATGTGGAAAGAATCTTTGGATTTCTATTTCTACTTTGATTCTACCCCCCCCCCATTCCATCCCCAATTTTAGATCTATTTTGGGTTGAATCAACTAATTTATCCAAGAGGTAGGAGAAAGAAATCCAGCACAATCTTTTTGACCTTGGCTTTAAGGGGAGGACAAAAATTAAAAAGAGGGAAAAGTCAAAGTCAGAGCATCTGGAAAAAAACGATTGATTTCTATCAATAGACCGGCTACAAAAATCAACCATGAAATAGCTAACACAGGCGCTGTGGAAAGATAGGTCTTTAGATCTTGCATTGTAAATTCTCCTTATCGATCATAATGCGTAAGTGATTAAACCGTATTAATAGTTAAAATCCTAGGGAAACTTGGAACTATGAATATATGTATAATGTTATCCGGGCTGTGGTTCTATTTATAGAACAGGAAAAAGATGTTTCAGCACCAAATTTTGCTAATTAATAGTTATCTTCTAGATAATAGACCCTACATGCATTATAAAGTCTTTTCACTCACTAGACCGAAGAGAAATGAAGGTGGAAAAATGTGGGAAACAGATTTCGAATTCCATAAAATAACATTGTCTAATGATTAGAAGGGATGTAGCGCAGCTTGGTAGCGTGTTTGTTTTGGGTACAAAATGTCGCAGGTTCAAATCCTGTCATCCCTACCTTTCCCTTCTTTTCTATGGAAAGAGAGAGGAACGAAAGATCATTTGATATCGATTCGAATGGAACATCAAATAATTGAATCGTATCAGATGCGAAAGTGTTTTACTCTAAGAATATAAACAAAAGGTATTTTCCCTTCCCTTTATCTCCGGATGTTCAAGAAAGCGCTCTTAGTTCAGTTCGGTAGAACGTAGGTCTCCAAAACCTGATGCCGTAGGTTCAAATCCTACAGAGCGTGATTCTGTTCCTATCAAATCCAACCCTCTAAATTATGGAGAATTGATTCCAACTGGAACGAGCAATGGAATCTGACCTCCCAGGAAAAGTAGGAGGCCAATTAAATGGGAGGATATTCCCGGATCAAATATCCAATTGATCACCACGTCGGTATTGTGAATATGCAGTTACGAATAATCCGGCCAAAGTTATAGGAATTAGACCTAACACAATTCCGGATGGCAAAGCCTCAATCATTTCGATTCAACGGAATAAGTAGGGATAATAGCTATCCTGGATAGTACCCTGAATTTGCTATGAATCTCAATGATCAGAAATTTATATAGAGAGAATCCACGAAATTATTGAAATTCAAATAGTGAACTTAGAGGGTTTCCCCTTCCTTCATTTCAAATAAGTTGTATCTTGCTCGAGCTAATGAATAGGACTAGGGTGAAAATGATAGAAGCCAATAAGAAACCGAAATAACTAATTATAGTTATAGTAGGCGTGGAAGGACTGAATGAAATATGGTTTATACATATCTTCATGAGACAATTACCTAAATTTTTATTTTCGTAACCTTGAGATCAGAATACAAAAGATCAATTGTCCCAATTCGTACCAATTCAGGATCCTATATCTACTATAGGATATGTATGAACGAACATAGATGAGAAGAAATCTATGGTAGAAATCTCTTCATTATCCTAGAAATTCCCACATTCATCGAGCAACTCATGAATAGCACCCGCGAACCCCTTCACAAATTGTCGAACGTAATCTTTCTTCTTACAAGGTGAATGAATTCTCAATCAGTACGATTGGATCACCTGGCATTTTCTTCTTTACCAATAGCTATCGGTCCAGAGACTGGACCGTAAAAAACCTCTTCTACAGACATATTCAAAGTTTTGTGAATTTCACATTTAGGTGTAAGAATATGAATATCCAGTTTGTCCTTTCATTTCTAGATCTTATTTATCCAATCATTCGACCCTCTAGATGGATTCTATTTTTTCAATATTCATTCTTAGAGCTAGTAGAGCCCGATATTACAAGAATTCCACCCGAGTAACTCGTAATTTCACATAAAATTGACTAGGTTCTATTGCACTATACACTTGGTTTTATCTAATGAGTAACACCTACTCGTTAATACAAGGTACTATATAATAAGTCCGTGGGATCACTCCACCTGCGCCGGATACTATTGGAAGAGCAGCATACATCTGCATAGCACCAATGATCCCCGTGCAATCTGAATTACTGGGATCATCTACACGGACATAATTTCATGTCGGAATGAAAAAGGAAGGGGGTAAAAGTATCATATTCTGGATGAGTTGTATTGACAGTGATTAATACCCTTTGCAAGCGGCACTCATCCTCTTTTTCGGTTCTACAGCCACCTGTATGTAGAAGCTAATTCCAATCAAAATTTCCATAGTCTATGCAATTGTTACAACATCGATTGAGAGGGTTCCTTACGTCTGGACCTCAGAACATGCAATATTCTCTTATTTCTGTTGGGATTCAGTCGACCAAACAGAGATGGAATAACTGTTGGCAGGAACAGAATAATTCTATCCCGTTCCTTCTCGATACTCATAAAAATTTTATTGCTGTGTCAGAAGAAGGCTAGTTATACTGGTCCAGTAGACTTCAAAGATACCCTTGGTATAACATTGACAATCGAACAAGGATTGGAGAAGATATCAGTAGTTTTCCATTTCCTGATCTCTATCTTTCATGGGATCAATTCCCCCTTGACTGACTTTACAATAATATATGGAGCTGAGCATGGCTGGGAATACGGGAGAACGCTCCTTTGCTGACATTATTACTAGTATTAGATACTGGGTTATCCATAGCATTACCATACCTTCTCTATTCATTGCAGGTTGGTTATTTGTCAGCACGGGTTTGGCTTATGATGTGTTTGGGAGCCCCCGGCCGAATGAGTATTTCACAGAAAGCCGACAAGAGGTTCCATTAGTAACTGGCCGTTTCGATCCGTTAGAGCAACTCGATGAATTTACTAGATCTTTTTAGGAGGCACTAATGACTACAGATAGAACTTTTCCGATTTTTACAGTTAGATGGTTGGCCATTCACGGGCTAGCTGTCCCGACAGTTTTTTTCTTGGGATCAATATCGGCAATGCAGTTCATCCAACGATAAACTCTATCTAAAAAAAGGTATGGAGATATGACACAATCAAACCCGAACAAACAAAATGTTGGATTGAATCGTACCAGCCTCTTCTGGGGGTTGCTACTCATTTTTGTACTTGCTGTTCTATTCTCTAATTATTTTTTCAATTAGGAACAATGAGAATATTCTCACTCCATTCGAATAGATCCAATACTCATAATTATCTATGCTATGACTGTTTATGTCTCGAGCATGACCACTTAATAAAATGTGAAAGGGAGTAAGAGAAATGGCCGAAACCACTGGAAGGATCCCTCTTTGGTTGATAGCTACTGTAACTGGTATTATTGTGATTGGTTTACTGGGTATCTTTTTCTATGGTTCATATTCTGGATCAGGGTCATCCCTATAGTAGGGGAAATGCACTTACTATGGGGAATACTATACATGCGAAAGTGAAAAATTGATAAGACCTTACCCTTCTCTGAAGGGTAAGGTCTTATCAAAATCTATTTTTGAGATTCTCTTCTATATTAATATTAATTAGAAGAGAAGATTCGTACAAATACAATGACTCTGTCATTTACTTCATTCAATGCCTTTCAGTCAGGTGATAAGCCAACCTATTCTTCCACTATATGATCAAAATTGGATCGATCCCATTTCAATCTCTGTCGAAGGAACAACGGAGAAACAGAGAATATTAATTACTAAAAATTTGCTCATTTCTCTGATGGGAGATTATGCAAAGTTTCTGTAAAAACCTGAACTATGAGAATCTGAATGTGCAAATAGAATCTTTTCTTATTTTGGCTTAAAAAAGAAAAGAGGAAAAAAACCTTTTTTCATTTTCTCTCATAATGAACGAACCCAAAAGTTTTATAGGGTTGTTTTACTCAATGAGTGATATTGCCCCTTCCTTACTTGTCTGCTCTTCCTTCTTTATGAATTTTAAGCTCAGTATAACGTACAAAATAATCGACAATTTACGAAGGAATTTACGAACAGGGCAGGATCGAAACCCAATTAGTTCCTCTTATCTCAACGAGAATAATTTCTTCAAATCTTTTCGAGGAAGAATAATGGTATAGGATCAAGAATGGAATCAGAGAAAATAGGAATCTTCTCCAAGATTGCTTGGTTATTTTCCTCATCTCTCCCTCCTGCGATCTATCTCTATTTTCCGGATCATTTCTTTTGAACATGGGGGGCAAGGAAAGGAAGGAATGGTATGTATCTAGTACGCGATATAGCATATGAGGATCGTTCGACAAGTTGATCTGTTCCAGTGCTTATTGAGTCACTCCTTATTAAAAATGTAGATATATCTTACATTTTTCCAAGAAAATATAAGGGAGAAGGAGGATAAAAGGCTCTCCATCTCCGAAGGGGTATTAATTTTTGATTCAATCAGTCAACTTAATGTTCGGAAATCTATGGACCTAAAGATTCATCTCGGCCAATTGAACTTTCTCAAATTGTTTCTTCTTAAGGACCAAAAATATCTGTGCCAGAATGACAGATGCTAAGAATAATAAAAGACCTTGAACACGTAATGGATCTTGAAGTACTATCTCTGCATCTCCTTGACCGAATCCACCCACATTAGGGTTATTCGTTAATGGCTGATCGACCTTGATCAATTCGCCTTCTGAAACAAGAAGTTCCGGTCCCGGAGGTACAATGTCAACCACTTGCCCACCGTCTGATGTATTATCGATAGTTATCTCATATCCACCCTTTTCTTTACGTAAAATTTTGCTCACTCTTCCTGTTGCCGAAGCGCTGTAGACCGTATTGTTGCTCTTACTCCCGTCGGGATAAATTTGTCCTCTTCCTCTATTACCACCCAAATATATGGGATATTTAAGGAAGTGAGCTTCTTTATCAGTAGCAGGATCTGGTGAAAGGATGGGGAACACAAGTTCACTATATTTTTGACCAGGAACAGGACCTATTACAATAATGTTTTTTTGATTGGGACGATAGTTCTGAAAATAAAGATTACCCATCTTTTGTCTAATCTCAGGAGAAATACGATCCGGAGGGGCTAATTCAAAGCCCTCGGGTAAAATTAGAACAGCTCCTACATTTAAAGCCCCTTTCTTACCATTAGCAAGAACTTGTTTCATTTGCGTATCATAGGGGATCTTAACAACTGCTTCAAATACGGTATTGGGAAGCACGGACTGTGGAACCTCAATATCTACAGGTTTTTTGGCCAAGTGACAATTGGCACATACAATACGTCCAGTTGCTTCTCGGGGATTTTCATAACCCTGCTGTGCAAAAATGGGATATGCATTCGAAATGGATGTCCGAGTGATGATATGTATCATGACCAGGACGGAAATTAACCGAGTCATCTTTTTCGTCCAGTCATAAGTATTTCTATTTTGCATGGTTATTGGTTCCAAATCATTTTTCGGGTGAGAGTAGGTAGCTATCATAGTTACCTGTCAAAAATTCTGCTACTATATTGATTGAACCAAACCTAAAAGTAAGAAATCGGAAGTCTCGCACCAGGAGAAGAATGAGGGGGAGGAATAGCTAATTCCTGAACACAGAAAACACTTTATTATTCTGTTTCAATTGTTTCGGTCGGAGAAAAAACCCTATTCTTTATTCATTCATCGAATGATAAATTACTACAAGTGAAGGAGATATACGATTGAAACGACGGAAGATCCAATATTTAAGAATCGTATCTAAGATGACTGGAAAAGTTGAAACAAGAACAGATATTATTTGTTCGTTATGAGCAAATCCATAATTTTCGGAGATCGAATCGATCATCAGTTCCCAACCATGGGGCGAATGAAACCCAATAAATAGATCAGTCACTAAAAGGATGACAAAAGCTTTCATTGTATCGCTCAGACTATAGAATAATTCTTGGATCCAAGAATTTAGAATGGCAAGTTTATTCCTACCCAGAATGAGATAAGCACTTATAAGAACAAAACCTATTAGATTTGTTAATAAATGTGAGATTATCTGGATACAATCTTCATTGTACATTTCAACCAATTGGATCGTTTCTTCGTGAAGCTCTATAGGAAGATCTTGTGAATATGTTCCCAAAGAATCTTCCAACATTTTTTCTAATAGGAATAGATCTTCTATTCTCTCAAATCTTTCCAGAGCACTTTCTTCCTGGAGATAATCATAAATTTTATAAGATTGACCAGTATTCCACCAATCTGTGATCCAAGGCTCCAAACCTTTCCGTAATAAAATAGGAATTATCCAGGGCAGTACTACTAAACATGCGAGATATCGTAGGGAAGCTAATGCTTTATATTTGGCCACTTCCAATTCGTGAATCGCTAACGAACCTGATTCACTCGTCAGTTCTGTCCGAAATCTAGACAAAGTACGAGTGATAGAATGAGGTATGGGACTCATAGATTGATCTATTGCGTAATTGTTTTACCCCGAGAAAAATTATCCTCGGAGAAAAAGTAAAAGGTTCGCTCCAAATGAGTGAGACGGAGCATAAGGAGATCGTTCCCAGATATCCGATCATTCCAGATCGTCTCTATCTGGACCAATTATCTATTCATTTTTTCCATTCTATCTTACTCTTTTTTAGAAGAATCACTTGAAGTAACATAAGTCTTATTCATTGCCAAGATCCTTTGAATCCTGATAACTGGATTCAAAGGATCTTTTACAAATCTTTCCCCAGTTATCTCCAAAGATGACAAATGCTCTTGAAAAATGAGATAACGACGAAATCATATAAGAATAATTTGGATCGTGATGAAGAATCGGGATGAAAGGAAAAAATATTCTAGTTTTAGGGAAACCGGACCACTATATCTAATAATTGTTCTTTCTGATACATCATATCCATCTACTGGCTCTATAAGCTCGCCCTCCCTAGGATAGGAAATGATATGGTGTGTTCGGGAACTACCAAAAGAATCTCGGTCTGATTCATTCCATAAGTATCATTTAGTAGGAATTAACTGCATGATCTTTTTCCCGGACAAATACCAACTAGTTCTATCGTAACTTATTGCTCTTCCTATATTACCTCTTCCTATACTATTTAATAAAAATCTTATATTGTTCATAAAGATCCTATATCGTTCCATTTACATACAATAATATTTCAATATTTATTTCAATTTATATGAAATACAATATTGAAATTTCCTGATTGGATATTAATTAATGTTCCTTGATTTGATCCATATTCAAATGTCTCGACATTTTAATGTATGTCGAGGATAAAGAACCCCCCGGTTCATTTCAAAACCCTTCAATGGATACACGCAAGAAACGGGCTGATTCAGCAGCTTTCTGTTCGATCTCCCTTAGGTTCAAATTATCACCAGTACGAGTTAAAGGAATGTCTTGTCGGCCCTTTATTTCCATATAAAGAACACGACGAGGGGAAATACCTTCTTGAACTTCCGTTTTGATCATCTGAATATCCTTCATAAGAAATCGTAGGAAAATACGACGATTTATTCCGGGAAATCCCCAACGAAAAAGACATACAATTCCTTTTCTTTTATCAAACTTATTATAGCCACTACCCACATTGAACAAAATTGTGCACCACAGATAAGAGCTAATGAACAGACCTGCAATACCATGAAAACACATTACAATTCCTTGTGGAAAAAAGAGTATTTGCTGAGATGACAATAGGGGTATCAGGTTCTCACCAAAATAACTCGAAATACCGACCAGGAAAAATCCTAGTGAACCCAGAAAGAGGATACAAGCCCAAAAGAAATTACTTCCTTTTCGAGACCCTGTTATAGGTTCTATCCAGAGCCATTTGGATCGACGATTCATAAAAAATTGTATTCAATTCCATCCTATTGAAGTTGAGGGAATAGCCAACTTTTTTATCCTTTGGTTCCCAAACTCTTATAAACTAGCTATCCATATACATAGATAACATTTCCGTAAAGTCAGCCAAGTATATCTTCTTGTCCATTCTTACCATCCATTTCAAAAAGGTCCTTCCTTAATTTATCAATTTGAGAAACAACACTGGATCAGTGCAGTATCAATATCTACAGGAATAGATATATATACCATATAAAAAATATAACCGACAATATTAACATATTGATCAATACCTATCTATTGAAACATGCGTATATCCAATATGTATATGGATATGAATAGATATCCAAATTATCTATATATAAAATAGAATGGTAAAATCTATCCATATTCATATATGAATATGTCGAAATACATATGGATATTTATACCTATTTTGTGTCTATAAGGGTTCTATCTTATATCATCTGAAATAGATATGGATATCCTATTTGTTCCGCAATTGAAAGATCCAAACCCATTTCTTACATCGGATTTTATAAAATTCATAAAATCTCGTCTTTCTGAATATACAGATGAGAAAGAACCATTGTAATTGCCGGAAGTAATAAGCCGACTAAAGGAACTAAAATAGAGGGTAGGTGAGGAATTATCATAGAATGAGTACCTTACTTAATCAATTAAATTTTTATAAATATTACAAGGAATTATTATAAGATCAAATAAGTGATGGGACCAAATGAGCGGTCCTATTCGTCCTTCTTCATAGAATACATGTACGCAAATATTGTTCTTTTCCCCATCTCTTCCAAAAATTCTGAAAAAGCATTTCAAGTTGGATCCAAAATTGTTTTTGAATAAGATCCCGAGTTCAACAATGAGGATCTTATCTATTACAATATATATACAGATATATTACAACACTTATTCATACTATATAATAAAATAGTGGAAGAACAAGAATCCTGACCAAAATTTCTCTGATTTCGGAGAGCGGAAAATTGGCTATATTTATTGTTAGTATAGGATCGAGGATCATAAATTGTTGGTAAAAAGGGGGTGAAAAGCAATTCTCTTAGAGAAATCATTCTTTCTTTCGCCGCGATAAGAAACTATATCACTGTCACTTCCGTTACAAGGAACTCGATTTGATCTTTTTTCCTTATAAGGAAAAAACTCAACGTTCATTTTTTTCACGAGGAAGACCGTAAAGCTTAAATAGTTCACTCAGAACACCTTTTAAGAGATTACGTGGAACAATCAGATCAAATAAACCATGACCAAATAAATGCTCAGTCACCTGAAAATCTTCAATCACTTTCTGACCTAATGTCTGTTCGATTACTCTTTTACCTGCAAATGCAATGTACGCTTTAGGTTCGGCAATAATGATATCTCCCAACATGCCAAAACTAGCAGTCACTCCACCGGTTGTCGGAGACGTCAGAATCGATAAATATAACAACTTTTTATCCTTCTGATGAATATATAACGCAGAAGCTATTTTAGCCATTTGCATTAAACTAAAACTTCCTTCTTGCATGCGTGCTCCTCCGGAAGCACACACCATAATGACTGGAAGAGATTCCTCGGTAGCGCGCTCGATCAGACGGGTTATTTTCTCACCTACTACAGAGCCCATACTACCTCCCATGAACTTAAAATCCATAACTCCGAGTGCGATAGGAATACCATTTAATTTACCTATGCCTGTTTGAATAGCATCAGTCAAACCTGTCTCTATTTGACAGGAAGTTATATGATCCTTATAAGGTTCATCCTCAGAATTAAGAGGATCAGAATTAGAAGGTTCATCCTCAGAATGAAATTGAAGAACATCTAGAGTGTACATGTCTTCATCCATAGGACGCCAAGTGCCACGATCAATTATAAGTTCTATTCTATCTGAACTATTCATTTGCAGATAATATCCACATTCTTCACAAATACTTTTATTCTCTCTCAAGAATCTGATATAGAGCAAGCTCTCGCAATTATCGCATTGAACCCATAATCTATTAATTTTAACGTAATCAATACTTAGATTCTTGTTCTTATCCATCTCATTGACGTCCTTACTATCCCCTTCGACCGAATCTTTTAGTAATCCAGTTATTTTACGCCTGTCTTCGAACCACTCCCTTATAGACATAGAGTTTTCCATATAAAGGTAAAGATTGTTACTTTTCCTATCTTATTTTGTATGAGGAGAAGTCGTATAAATACAATGATTAAAATAATTAATGAATAGTGGAATGAATCATTGATAAATCATCTCCATTCATTATTGATTAGGAATCCGAAATATCGATCCGGGATTATGATAGAACCCTTTATTCTGTTATAAAGAAAGATTCTCTCCTATACCGCGATGAAAAGGAATTTTCATCCTAAATATAAAATCTTTTGGGCTAGAAGGGATTTGAACCCTTGACTTCATGGTCCGGAACCATGAGCTCTGATCCACTGAGCTACCAACCCTATCGAATGATCCATAAGATCAATGGAAAGGATGAATAGGATTCGTTATCGAATGCTTTACCCCAAAAAATTTGAATTGACTCACTCTGTTTGAGATATTTGACCTCGGAAATTTCTATATATCAATATCTATAATAGATATTGATATATAGAAATCCCAGATATTAATATCTGAAATCGCAGATCTCCGTTCACGATTTGGCCTAATCTTTGTGGTAGTGGTAAAAGATTGGGCCGAGTCCGATTGGTAGAACGAAAGTCACTGGATTACAAGTAATCAATCGTATCAAATTCAAATTTGATCTCCTTCCATACTTCACAAGCAGCAGCTAGTTCAGGACTCCATTTAGTAGCTTCACGGATCACTTCATTACCTTCACGAGCAAGATCACGTCCTTCATTACGAGCTTGTACACAAGCTTCTAGAGCAACCCGATTAGCTACTGCACCAGGCGCATTTCCCCAAGGGTGCCCCAAAGTTCCCCCACCAAACTGTAGTACGGAATCATCCCCAAAGATCTCGGTCAGAGCAGGCATATGCCAAACGTGAATACCTCCTGAAGCTACGGGCAGAACACCTGGCATAGATACCCAGTCTTGAGTGAAGTAAATACCACGACTTCGATCTTTTTCAATAAAATCATCACGCAGTAGATCAACAAACCCTAAAGTGACGTCTCGTTCCCCTTCAAGTTTACCTACTACAGTACCGGCGTGAATATGATCTCCACCGGACATACGCAATGCTTTAGCCAGTACACGGAAATGCATGCCATGATTTCTTTGTCTGTCAATAACTGCATGCATCGCGCGGTGAATGTGAAGAAGTAGGCCGTTGTCTCGGCAATAATGAGCCAAAGAAGTATTTGCAGTAAAACCTCCCGTCAGATAGTCATGCATAACGATAGGAACTCCCAATTCTCTTGCAAATACTGCCCTTTTCATCATTTCTTCACATGTACCTGCAGTAGCATTCAAGTAATGTCCCTTAATTTCACCCGTCTCAGCCTGAGCCTTATAAAGTGCTTCCGCACAAAAGACAAAACGATCTCTCCAGCGCATGAATGGTTGGGAATTTACGTTCTCATCATCCTTGGTAAAATCGAGTCCACCACGGAGACATTCGTAAACTGCTCTACCATAGTTCTTAGCCGATAGACCCAATTTTGGTTTGATAGTACATCCCAATAAAGGACGGCCATATTTGTTCAATTTATCCCTTTCGACTTGGATACCATGAGGTGGACCTTGAAAAGTTTTGGAATAAGCAGGGGGGATCCGCAAATCTTCCAAACGTAGAGCCCGTAGGGCCTTGAATCCAAATACATTACCTACAATGGAAGTGAACAAGTTAGTAACAGAACCTTCTTCGAAAAGGTCTAAGGGGTAAGCTACATAGGCAATAAATTGACTTTCCTCTCCAGGAACGGCCTCGATGTCATAGCATCGTCCCTTGTAACGATCAAGACTAGTAAGTCCATCGGTCCAAACAGTGGTCCATGTACCGGTGGAAGATTCAGCAGCTACTGCTGCTCCCGCTTCCTCGGGCGGCACCCCAGGTTGAGGAGTTACTCGGAATGCTGCCAAGATATCCGTATCTTTGGTCTGATATTCAGGAGTATAATAAGTTAATCTGTAATCTTTAACACCAGCTTTGAATCCGACACTAGCTTTAGTCTCTGTTTTTGGTGACATAAGTCCCTCCTTTATTAATAATTATTTCTCGCAAGGACGAGGTCTGCTCGACATGGATCGAACGTAAACAATCGATTTTGTTTGACAGAAATATCCTACAAAACAGTCGTCCGTTATTGGACAATAAGATCTAATTGATTTTGACAGAAATATCCTACAAAACAGTCGTCCGTTATTGGACAATAAGATCTACTAGATACACTCTCATTGTATAGTGTTCTTTATGTATGACGCAACCCAATTTTTGCTCTTGAAGTTCTTCATTGACCCAAGCACCTTTCAGCTGTTAAACTAGTTAATTAATGAATTTAAGGAACCGAATTGACCTTTAACCATAATGGTGCGAATTGTCCATATGACAATACATATAGAATATGGAACAAATGTGCGTACGAAGAGATAACGACCAATGAGATAAAGGTCATTCGTAAGGTTAAAGTTTCACATTTCACAGATGATATGGACATAATGTTGAAGTATTTTCAATTTTAGTGATGGATAAATGGGTTCTAGTTATAGAGAAATCGAAGACTTCCTCATGATCCTTATCCATATCTATCTACCTACTTAATATTCCAAATATTAATTTGAACTTTTCAATAAAGTAGGGTATTACCCAGGTGGTAACTCCCATTCATTATTGACTGATCTGATCGACCCGATACGGAAGGAACCTTTTTGTTATTGATAATATTGGAAAAATAATATTGATATATATCAAATTCAAGATTCAAGGAAATTTTTTCCTTTTTTGTATGAGAACCAATCCTCTTGTTCTTGGGGTTTCCGCACTTGTGGAAAAAAGTGTGGGACGTATCGCTCAAATCATTGGCCCAGTACTGGATGTATCTTTTCCTCCAGGTAATATGCCTAATATTTACAATTCATTGACAGTTAAGGGTCAAGGTACAACCGGTAAGGAAATTCAGGTTACTTGTGAAGTACAACAATTATTAGGAAATCATAAGGTTAGAGCTGTAGCTATGAGTGCTACAGATGGTTTGACGAGAGGAATGAGAGTGATTGACACGGGAGCTCCTCTGAGTGTTCCAGTTGGTGGAGCTACTCTCGGACGAATTTTCAATGTTCTTGGAGAACCTGTTGATAATTTGGGTCCTGTAGATGCTCGCATAACATCTCCTATTCATAGATCTGCTCCCGCCTTTATAGAGTTGGATACAAAATTATCCATCTTCGAAACAGGCATTAAAGTAGTAGATCTTTTGGCTCCTTACCGCCGTGGGGGAAAAATCGGTTTATTTGGAGGAGCTGGAGTGGGTAAAACAGTACTCATTATGGAGTTGATCAACAACATTGCTAAGGCTCATGGAGGGGTATCTGTATTTGGAGGAGTAGGAGAACGTACCCGTGAGGGGAATGATCTTTACATGGAAATGAAAGAATCGGGAGTAATTAATGAACAAAGCATCTTCAAATCAAAAGTGGCTCTGGTCTATGGTCAGATGAATGAACCACCAGGAGCTCGTATGAGAGTCGGTTTAACTGCTCTAACCATGGCCGAATATTTCCGAGATGTCAATGAGCAAGACGTATTATTATTTATTGATAACATCTTCCGCTTTGTCCAAGCGGGATCAGAGGTATCCGCCCTATTAGGCAGAATGCCTTCCGCCGTGGGTTATCAGCCAACTCTTGCCACGGAAATGGGTTCTTTGCAAGAGAGAATTACTTCCACAAAAAGGGGATCCATAACCTCGATTCAAGCAGTTTATGTACCTGCTGACGACTTGACCGACCCTGCTCCTGCTACGACATTTGCACATTCAGATGCTACTACCGTACCATCGAGAGGATTAGCTGCCAAGGGTATCTATCCAGCAGTGGATCCTTTAGATTCAACATCGACTATGCTCCAACCTTGGATCGTAGGTGAAGAACATTACGAAATTGCACAAGGGGTTAAGCAAACTTTACAACGTTATAAGGAACTTCAAGACATTATAGCTATTCCTGGACTGGATGAATTATCGGAGGAAGATCGTTTAATCGTAGCAAGAGCAAGAAAAATTGAACGTTTCCTATCACAACCCTTTTTCGTAGCAGAGGTATTCACAGGTTTCCCGGGCAAATATGTTGGTCTAATGGAAACAATTAGAGGGTTTCAAATGATCCTTTCCGGAGAATTAGATGGTCTTACCGAACAGTCTTTTTATTTGGTGGGTAACATTGATGAAGCTACCGCGAAGGCTATTAACTAAAGTGAATTTTGAAAATGACCCTAAATCTTCGTGTACTGTCTCCTAATCGAGTCGTTTGGGATTCAGAAGTTAAAGAAATAATCCTATCTACTAATAGTGGTCAAATTGGCGTATTACCCAATCATGCTTCACTTGTGGCAGCTGTAGATATAGGAGTTATGAAAATACGTCTCAATGGACGGTGGTCCACTATGGCTTTGATGGGCGGTTTCGCCAAGATAGACAATGATAAAATAACCGTATTGGTCAATAATGCAGAGAGAGATGTTGACATCAATCTAAAAGAAGCCCAGGAAACTTTTCGAATAGCTAAAGCTGACTTAGCTCGAGCCGAAGGCAAAAGACAAGCAATTGAGGCTGATGTAGCTCTGAAAAGAGCTAGAACACGATTAGAGGCTATCAATGCTAGCCCCCCCGTCTCTAATGAAAATTTTGGAGAATGATCTGAAAATGGATTGATTCAATGTTCTGTCTCGATCCAAAAAAGTGGAGTAAAGCTTATTAGATGCCATCGACTCTTCAATGGTATCTAATAAGTTTACCTACTATTGGATTTGAACCAATGACTCTCGCCGTATGAAAGCGATACTCTAACCACTGAGTTAAGTGGGTCATTTATTCTCATAGGTAGAGTTGGACTCTATAAACAATTCTAAATGGAATTAAACGTATAGACAATGTTTCTCTGGCGCAGATCGAACTTATTGGGACGTATTAGATCATAGTATCGGATCATGAAATATCTACCTTGACAGAAAGTGATCCATCTGGTTAGTATAGTAGTGTATCACCAAGACTGGCAAGGAAGGGCTATAGCTCAGCATGGTAGAGCACCTCGTTTACACGTGCGCCAATGGTTTTCGGGAGAGTTTATCGATTCGTCCGATCCACGAAATAGATTCTATGTGAAATAGTCTTACTCTATCAATTTGTTTCTCTGGGGAACAATAGCATGACAAAGATGAAGTTCGATCCGATTCGAATTACGAATCTAATTGATATGGTCAATCCCAGCTCCGTTCAATGCCAGGCATAATGAGTATAATACGGGGACCTCAAAATAGATTCTTTTCGCTCTATGAACTTTTAGGTGTATGAAGTGTCATATTTCACTTTTTGAGCGATAGAGGAGACTCTATTTGAGTCAATCTATGCCCGAGCAAGGCAGACCTACGTCAAGGAAACCTTTTGAATAACTTTGGGATTGCTTCCGAAGGGTAATAATTTGGAGCACACGGAGCCATATTAGTATCTTCCTGGAAAGAGGAGAATGGCAGACTAACCGATCTTTCCATCAGTTAATGAAAGAGCCCAATGCGAGAAAATGCATGTTGGGTTCTTGGAACAGTTCAAATCATTTTGATAATAAGAACTTTGATCTGTTCTACCGAGAAGGTCTACGGTTCGAGCCCGTATAGCCCTATACATTCCACTAAGTTACACTACTTTATTTATATATATATATATATCCCCTCATAGTCCCTATGACTTGGCCTTGAAGAGTCTTTCGGATCATATAAACTATTCTCATGTCCTTATCGAGATCGATGGATGGGAACGTTGGAACAGGACAGGCAGATAATTATTTCTCATCGATCGAGATTGATCCGATACCAGATGATCGCACCTATAAACCCTTTTTTTCATTAATAAAAAAAGAGGGGAAAGAAAATAAGTTAAGTAACGACTGACATGATGATATGCAATAATAATCCATTACATTATTGGAGGTTACTAATCTACTTCTGATAGATCCAAGGTTCTAATGATTGATCCCAGCCTATTGGATCTTGGCCTTCGTTCGAATAGTAAGTAATTAGGATCGATCATTGTAATTTGATGAATCAGGTGTAGGGAATTCCTAGCTAGTATGATGAATGACTTCCTCCTTTCCTTTTATTCTCAAGGGAATCCATAAGAAGGGGATCTATGGAAGTATCTGTCCGATCCAATCTGTCTAATCTGTCCAATCCAAAGAGTTCGGATCGTAGAACTGGAACTAATTGTAACATACAAGAAACAAGGCGTTTTTTCTTTTCTTTTTTTCTAGGCACTTCTAGATTCTACATACAAATATAGATAGAGGATTTATAAGGTATTCCATACTATATTGCTTGGATTTGCACAATGTTAGAATTCCCATTGTAAGATAATCTAGTTCGGAACCGAGGGAAAAGCGGGTAATTTGTCACGATATTTTCTATATTGTATCACATTTCTTTTTTTGTTCATTTTTATCGCTAGCTCTTCGAAAAACTCGAGAGTTCTCTAAAATATCATATGTTTGAAGCAGTTTCTAGTCCAGTCAAAGTATCGATTGGACATGTGGCTTTTAGCTCCATCCAAACGCAACGCATTCCGTTGGGGTTGAACGAAGTCCTCTTCCGTTCAATCGAAAATCCCGGCTGTATCTATCCCTTTGCTAAAGATCGGGGCGAAGATCTTGATCAACTAGGATTCTCTACAATATGTTATTTATGGTAAATCAAACCTATTCTTGAACCATAGAAGTGGGAAGTACTACGGATATTCCAAATACCTGGAAAGGCAAATTCTCTGGAGTTGATCCATTCTAGCTAAAAGCGAACCTTTGGTTCGTTCTCTTTCTCCACCTAAGATCATAACATGGTTTTTTAGACAAAATATGAAAATATTGTGACAAACACTCTTTCCTCTAGTTCCGTTCTGGTAACATACCACAAACATGCAATCTACCGGCTATGCATATTGGATCTACATCTGGACCAACGTTTGCTTGAATCTACCCCACTATGGAATACATATATTTCGTTCTGGAACAATAGAATAAAGAAGTCTGTTGGGACAAAACTAGAATCCCTTGCTCAAAAATAATGTGGACTGCGACCCAAAAGAAGTTGCCTTCTGCCCCGTTACAAATAGATATTTACTCGGTTAGACAATAGATCTGTCCGAAATCATGTTATATCGGAATGAGCCCGGACTCATCACGAACTTATACGTGAAGGATTTGATACGTTCCACGGATCGATTGACGCCTACCAAGACGTTTCATTCGTCTTCTTTCAATACTGTAAAATGTTCACTATCTCCGTTGATAGATGAGCCTCGAAATTTGTATATTTGTCCCATCACCTGCATTATAATATAATAAATAACTTGATTGTCTCTTAACCGTGCGTGTAAGACGGACATCCAGACCTTTTTTTTTTCTTCGTAGGAAACATGAGCCCTTTATCGGACTTGAACCGATGACTTACGCCTTACCATGGCGTTACTCTACCACTGAGTTAAAAGGGCCCCCCCATCATATATTAATGAGTAAGTCTACTACGGTATATGAACAAAAAATTGGATGCACATGATCCATCTATATTTATAGATATCAAGTTGAGAACATATATTAGTAGCTCGTAGGTTTACATGAGAGGAGGGTAGGGATAGCTATACTGGAAACTCCGGGCTGAGCTGATACGAAGCGAATGGAGACAAGTTATGTTATGCCTAAAAACAATTCTGAATGTATTGCTAGAAGAGCCGCGGGATCAACGGGTCAGGTCCTATTGCAATTACCTGAAATGCGTTTGCATAATATTATTTCTCGATCGGGTATGGCTCCCACCATTCCCGGAGCTAAACAATTAGTTAATCATAGACATACCTCGGTCAATGACCATATGGTAGATATTTCGAAAATGAATTCTAAATAATTCAATTCTTTTTAACAGAATTCTTCAAATATCATTACAAACTGTAGAAAATTTGAACAAATAGGAAGATGTTCCCGGATATAATCTATCGCAAACCTAAGAAGATCAATGGTTGTAAGGAAACCCCTTCTATTTTGAAAGATGGCGATGATATTAAACCAATTCTTTTCTTTCTTAATCCAAGATAAATATAATCCTTCTTCCATTTTCTCTTCTTCCCCATCTGTGTAATTTCGATCAGGAACATAGCCTTGAGTAACTGATATCTTTTATAATAATACATAAAGAAATAAATAGAGAGCCCATTCAGATATTGAAATATCTAGGTATTTTCATTTTATACTGGAGAGAAAAAAATGGATGCATTCAATGTAACTAATTTATTAAAAAAAAATTAAGGAGGAAATTGAAGAAATGACGTCAAATTTGGAATTTGTTAATTTTGTTAATTATGAAGCTATTGCATTTGTTCTAGCTTTTTTTGCTTCTATTTCAATAACTCTTTTGGCTTTCAAATTAGCTGAATCACTATATGATGCATGAATGATTCTTTGCTTTTCTTGGCCTGGCCGGTGGCCAGGCCAGCCAGGTCAGAAAAAAGGGGTTAAAAATTATTTTGAACGGAATGAACAATATGATTCGCTAGATTTCTTTTTCTCTAAATAATTGCTCTATTCATTACATTATCGATACAATCCATACATGTTATGGTATACACCTTCACTCCACCATTCATTTTGTTACACATGAACTCTTCCATCTTGGAGAGATGGCTGAGCGGACTAAAGCGGCGGATTGCTAATCCGTAGTACGGATAATCCGTACCGAGGGTTCGAATCCCTCTCTCTCCGTTCGGTCACTATTGATCCTGAAAACGAAAACTCCGAATCTTTCTACGGAAAAGACCAATTAACCTAGAGACTTTTTTCACTATTCTTTACGTCCGGGATTACGTCCTGGATCGTTCGATAGAAATCCAAAGATAAAAAGAGAAATGAAAAATACCACTACTGCGTAAACGAACAGCTTAAGAGTAAGCATTACGTAATCTCCAGGATCCTGATTATAAGTACAACAGAATAGATCATCAATCTTTGTACCATATATGGATACTTGAATACCAAGCAATAGTATGATTCATACAAATCACGAAATTATTTTTCCGGATCACGTGTGAAAATAAATTTGAAAGAAGGAGATAATTTATCCCTTTGTTTTCCAAATGGTCTTTCTTCCCTTCTTATTTGTTTGAATCAACCAGATATTTATCGAATCTTTATGAAAATATGTAATTCGTATCAATACGTGACCAAATAGCCCAATCCAAAGTGAGCGATGAGATCGGAAGGAATTGACGAAGGTGAGTTAAAAAGTTTTTAGCCGGGAGCAGGTAAGGTATCTGGATCTGGTATCGTCGGGCGGAGCAAGGATAGAACTTCTGCCACAAAAAATAGAAAGAGTGATACAAAAATTGGATCAATGACAGCGATCCAAAAACTTGAAAAAGGAAAAAAGAGGATACTTTTTATCGAAAACTTACAGCAGCTTGCCAAACAAAGGCTAAGAGAAAAGAAAGAACGGGAATAATTGGCATTACATCGACAATTGGATCGGAAATCGCATAAGCCTCAGGTAATTTTCCAAAAAAGGGATTATTTGAATGAATAAAGGCATCATCTAGACAAATATTGAGCATAACTGGCATTTTTCTTCTCCAATAAAAATTAGGGGGGGGGGGTAAAGCCAGAAAAGTCTTTGATTAATGGAATTGATCGAAGCTCTTCGGCAAGTTTGACCGGACTTGGGGTTGGAAGGGATGATTCTTTCATACATACAATATTTTACCCAATCTAATAGAGATTGATCAATGAATGGATATTCTTATCCCTTTTTATGTTTCTCCTATTATGTCCAATTCCATTAATAACCTATTTTGTTTCAAAATCCACAAAATTATCTGGCCCAATTGGGATCTGATCTAATGAATCTTGGATCCTAATGAGTTGACAAAAAATTTGATATAAGTATTCATTAGCATATGAATAGAAAAATAGGATGGGAATGGGGCGTGGCCAAGCGGTAAGGCAGCAGGTTTTGATCCTGTTATTCGGAGGTTCGAATCCTTCCGTCCCAGACTTATTTCATTGGTTCCTGTTTTCCCTTCCCTCCCTCTTCCCTTTCTTCTTTCGTAAAGGGTAAATCCAATGGAATTTCGTTCTACTTTTTATCATCATTTCACCATACTTATCAGAAGGGAATGTGATTACAATGGGGAAGGGATAAAGGGATATCTCTGTGGTGCAAGATGGGAATACAGATCAATTTGAGATAAGGTTCAATTTATGAAATTAGCCCATTGGATGTATGCTGGTCCTGCTCATATTGGAACTCTACGAGTAGCTAGTTCATTCAAAAATGTCCATGCCATTATGCATGCTCCTCTAGGAGATGATTATTTTAATGTAATGCGCTCTATGTTAGAACGGGAAAGAAATTTTACTCCTGCAACTGCTAGTATAGTAGATCGTCACGTACTAGCACGTGGATCTAAAAAAAGAGTTGTGGATAATATTCTTCGAAAAGATAAGGAGGAAGGTCCCAATCTGATCATATTGACACCTACATGTACCTCTAGTATCTTGCAAGAGGATTTAAAAAACTTTGTGGATAGAGCATCCATAATCTCCGATTGCAACGTCATTTTTGCGGATGTGGATCATTATCAAGTGAATGAAATTCAGGCAGCGGATAGAACTTTGGAACAGGTGGTTCGATATTATTTGGAGAAATCCCATAGACAAGAAACATTGGATCAATTTGTAACAGATGCACCTTCTGTAAATATAATTGGGATTCTTACTCTGGGCTTTCATAATCGACACGATTGTCGTGAGTTGAGACGTTTATTAAAAGATCTGGACATCAGAATTAATCAAATAATTCCTGAAGGAGGATCTGTAGAGGATCCAAAAAATTTACCAAAAGCTCGGTTCAATTTAATTCCTTATCGTGAAGTGGGCTTAATGACAGCGATGTATTTGAATAAAGAATTTGGAATGCCTTATGTATCTACAACTCCTATGGGAGCTGTAGATATGGCTGCGTGCATCCGACAGATAAAGAAATATCTTGATACCTTGGCGGCTCCTATTTTATCAAGCAAAAGGGTTGATTACGAATCCTATATAGATGGACAAACTCGATTCGTTTCCCAAGCTGCTTGGTTCTCAAGATCTATCGATTGTCAGAATTTTACGGGGAAAGAAACAGTCGTTTTTGGTGATGCAACTCATGCTGCTTCAATCACTAAGATACTTGCTAGAGAGATGGGAATTCGTGTGAGTTGTACAGGTACTTATTGTAAACATGATGCAGAATGGTTCAAAGAGCAAATTAAAGATTTTTGTGATGAGATAATCATCACAGATGATCATGCTGAAGTAGGAGATATTATCGCTCGCGTGGAACCCTCTGCAATATTTGGTACTCAAATGGAACGTCATATCGGTAAACGTCTTGAGATTCCCTGTGGAGTTATTTCCGCACCAGCTCATATCCAAAATTTTTCCTTGGGATATCGACCCTTCCTGGGTTACGAAGGTACTAATCAAATAGCTGATCCAGTTTATAACTCATTCGCTCTGGGTATGGAGGATCATCTTCTAGAGATTTTTTGTGGTCATGATACGAAGGAAATAATGACTAAATCATTATCCACGGATATGAGTCTAATTTGGAATCCTGAAAGTCGACTAGAATTGAATAAAATCCCCCGTTTTGTCAGGGACGAAGTAGAGAGAAATACAGAAAAATTTGCACGACGAAAGGGCATCTTGAACATTACTGTTGAGGTAATGCACGCAGCTAAAGAAGCATTAAGTTAAGTACCTAATAAATATAAATTAATTGATTACATTGAGTGTATTCTATACAAAAAAAGTGGATCCAATTCGATACCTATTCCTATCATATCAATTGAGTTAATGACTATTCATAATCACGTCTCGATCATGATTCGAGATCAGGGAGGGATCTTAAAAACATCGTCTTAATCGGTTTCGTGGATGTGAATTATGACATCCAATATTTCATATTTGGATCAAATGCCCTTCCCTTGGCTCAACATTATTCTTATTTTATTATATACTCTCCAAGTCACTCTCGTTTCCACGTGATTCCATACAAAGATGACGAATATTTGAATCGTTCTACCGAGGCTGTTACAAATAAGCCTAGTATTTTCTCTCGATGCGTCTAACATATCGTCCCAATACAGTGCCAATCCAACAATTAATTTATCTCTTATTCTGGATTGACAATAGTGTATTGTGTCGATATAATTCGTCCATTCACAATAGAAATAGATATCTTAGGTTCATCATTTATCAGTGATTCTATCCAATCATGATAATTCTGTCGACGGATCATTTATTCATAACCTAGAATACTTTATTCTGGAATGGTGGATCGAAATTCTACATGTCCATATATGAACTGACAAGTTAATTATTTGGTCATTCACATAGGTTTTTGATCCCTCCCGTTCGTCATTTAACAACAACGATCGGTAAGATTCAATTTACCGGTTCATATTGAGTAACCTCGCATTCCACTTCGATCGTATATATCCTCAATATCTATTTGCAATATGGGTTGCTAACTCAATGGTAGAGTACTCGGCTTTTAAGTGCGACTAAGGTCTTTTACACATTTGAATGAAGTAGAAAACTCGTCGATACCATCGGTAAAGTTCGGAAGACTACGACTGATCCTCGAAGTATAATGAATGGAAAAAACAGCATGTCGTTCCAACATATGATCTTTATGATACCTGATATTATTTTTAGGATACCTGATTGTATTCGATCAGGACCGGATCTGATTTAAGGAATCAAATGGGTGGGAAATGTCTATTATATACCTAGATGGATGTATAATATGCTCATCCTTTCGGATCAAATGTGATAATTGTGAATAGGATCGAATCAATTCGCGGTTAAGTCAAATGAGTAAATGGAGAAAGCTATATGACTTGAATCATAAGTAGACCCAGAGGAACGAGCTTCTGTTCCTCGTTCCAATTTAACGAGCGAGGAATTCCCTTTACTGATCAGAAGTTAAGAGCATTTTAGTACCCGATATCGGGAGGTTTTTCCTGAGTAGATCAGGGATTTATACACTAACAATGAGTCCTAAGTACTCGAGTACAGATGTGTAAGATAAATAGTGTACTGACCAGGTTGATTTATTCCATGAGTCAGGAGAGCGATCGGTTGCCAGAATAAAAGATTTTCATTCTTCCTCCTGACGAATGAGATCCTTGGGTAGTAAATCTGCTGAATAGAAGATAGAATCTGGATATACGGATATATCTCTTTTTTCCTATCTTGTCCCGACTAGATCGCACCATGTATTATCTCAGAAATTAAGAGGTTATTCTCATGAACGAGAGCCATAGCTGAGGTTTGAAAATGGATGAGTTCCATAGAAACGGAAAGGAAGATAGCTCTTGGCAACAATGCTTTTTATATCCACTCTTTTTTCAGGAAGATCTTTACGCAATTTATCATGATCATTATTTGGATGGATCGAGTTCCTCCGAACCGATGGAACATGTAAGTTCCAATGATCAATTCAGTTTCCTAACTGTAAAACGTTTGATTGGTCAAATACGTCAACAGAATCATTCAATTGTTTTATTCGTGAATTGTGATCCAAATCCATTAGTTGAACGCAACAAGAGTTCCTATTATGAATCGGTACTAGAAGGACTTACATTGGTCCTGGAAGTTCCGTTCTCTATACGGTCAAAATATTCTGTGGAAGGGATAAATGAATGGAAGAGTTTCCGGTCGATCCATTCAATATTTCCCTTCTTGGAAGATAAATTCCCGCATTCAAATTATATATCAGATACACGAATACCCTATTCTATTCATCCAGAAATTTTGGTTCGAACCTTTCGTCGCTGGATCCGAGATGCTCCCTCCTTGCACCCATTACGATCTGTTCTCTATGAATATCGAAATAGTCCAGAGAATTTACAAAGATCGATTATTGTCGCCCCAAGAGTGAATACGAGATTTTTCCTATTCCTGTGGAATCATTATGTCTATGAATGCGAATCCATTTTAGTTCCCCTTCTTAAACGATCCTCTCATTTACGATCGTTGTCTCATGGATCTTTCCCTGAGCGAACTCATTTTGATCGAAAGATCAAACATATTATCATATTTTCTCGTCGAAATTCACTGAAAAGGATCTGGTCGTTGAAGGATCCTAACATTCACTATTTTAGATATGGAGAAAGATCTATTATAGCTATAAAGGGTACTCATCTCCTAGTGAAAAAATGTAGATATCATCTTCCAATTTTTCGGCAATGTTATTTCCATCTTTGGTCCGAACCATATAGGGTATGTTCTCATCAATTATCCAAGAATTGTTCTTCTTCTCTAGGCTATTTTCTGAGGATTCGGATGAAACCTCTTTTGGTCAGGACCAAAATGCTAGATGAGTTATTTATTGCCGATCTTATTACCGGTGAATTTGATCCAATAGTTCCGATTGTACCAATAATTGGATTATTGGCTAGAGAAAAATTCTGTGACATATCAGGGCGGCCAATTAGTAAATTGTCTTGGACCAGTCTAACAGATGATGATATCCTCGATCGATTCGATCGAATTTGGAGAAATCTTTTTCATTATTACAGTGGATCCTTTGGTCGAGATGGTTTATATCGTATTAAGTATATACTTTCATTATCATGTGCTAAAACTTTAGCCTGTAAACATAAAAGTACGATACGTGTAGTTCGGAAGGAATTAGGTCCAGAACTCTTTAAAAAATCGTTTTCAAAAGAACGAGAATTCGATTCTCCGCCCTTTTCATCAAAGGCGGCGGCCCGCTCACAGAGAGAACGAATTTGGCATTCAGATATTCCCCAGATAAATCCCCTAGCCAATTCCTGGCAAAAGATACAGGATCTGAAAATAGAAAACTTATTTGACCAATGAAATGCTCTTTGAGTCATTGCCTCGATTCAGAATCATTTTTATTTTTCCATCCGAGAACTAAAATGATTAGGAAATAGATACATTACATGGGGAAAGCCGTGTGCGATGAGAATTGCAAGCACGGTTTGGGGAGAGATTTCTCGCTCTTACTGATACTGAAGGAGCAGATCATCCACTCCATCCGACGAGCTCCGGGTTCGAGTCCCGGGCAACCCGGATAAAATTGATCCAATTCCGATAGGTACCTCTGTCCACTTATTCTGGTTCTGGATCCAATCAAGTTCCTTTTCATATTCGTTCCTATTCACAGGGAACGAACTATTGCACTATGGGTTCTCCGGAAAGGTGATGAAGAATTGATATCCCACTCATATCAATTTATTCATAATTCGGTTCCAGAATCGCTTTGCACTTCGTTGTAGCGAACAAAAAAATTTTCTCTTCACTGATTCAATCCTATCCGTTCTCATTACAACGGATCTCCCATTCCTGGAACCAGAAATAAAGAATTTGATGGAGTATCTAACCACAGATAGATCTATAGAGTGTGGAATATATGCAAAAAAGTATAGAGTCTATCTAAAATACATCTATATTCTATCAATATAGTATAGATCAGTATCTATCCCGTTGGGATAGATATTGAAATTCCATCCCGGATATTGGTTGACATTGATACATGGATCATATTATACTGTCAAATAACAAGCCTTATGCTTGGGAGCCTCTGATGATTTTATAAACGAAGTTCTGACCATGACCGCAATTATAGAAAGACGCGAAAGCGCAAATTTATGGGGTCGCTTCTGCGACTGGATTACTAGCACTGAAAACCGTCTTTACATTGGATGGTTCGGTGTCTTGATGATCCCTACCCTATTGACCGCAACCTCTGTATTCATTATTGCTTTCATCGCAGCTCCTCCGGTAGATATTGATGGTATTCGTGAGCCTGTCTCCGGTTCTCTTCTTTATGGAAACAATATTATCTCTGGTGCCATTATTCCTACCTCTGCAGCTATCGGTTTGCACTTCTATCCCA